TCAAGATCTGCAAGTGTAAAAAAATAGGAAATAAAAAAAGGCCTTTGAAAGATTGAGCATCTAATTGATTTGGAAATAATGAAAAGATTTGGATTATGGGATTGTAGTTCAATTGGTCAGAGCACCGCCCTGTCAAGGCGGAAGCTGCGGGTTCGAGCCCCGTCAGTCCCGATGGATCCAAATCCACTAAAAAAATACAGCAATTCATTCTTTTTTTCTGTGAAAGGGAGTACGAATAATATAATTTCATTCCCACCAAGAATTAGTTTTATTTTTTTCATTTCTTCTATTGTTTGTTTAGAACCAAAGGCAGGGCGGTTTGATGAAGTATCATCAAATGAGTGTACAAGGCGAGCACTAGTTTAGATAAAATAAAAGAATGAAAAATAAATAAAGTGAAAGTTTTTTTTGATTGTATCAGGAATTTATGTTGAAATTCGGTTTCGGTATAGTAGAGTAGAAAGGATCTTCCTGTGTTATACTATTCAATTCTTGACGATGAATCCATTTGTCCGATATTCTTATTCATGATATTGATCCGATTCGATTACATGGAGTGTAATTCATATTAATTCCATTGAATTTACCAATAAAAGATTTATAATCTCTATGGGATTAAATCCCGAGTCATAGCGAATTAAATAAAAATGAAATAACAAAATTATGGAAGTCAATATTCTCGCATTTATTGCTACAGCATTGTTCATTCTAGTCCCTACTGCTTTTTTACTTATAATATATGTAAAAACAATAAGTCAAAGTGATTAATTTAAATTAAAAAATAAACTTGTGACTTTTCAAGTCTTATCAATGATTGAAGAGAAGAAATAAAATAAAAAGGATTCAAATTTCGCGTTTTAACTGAAATGATCGAACTCTATTCAGCAGTATTCTATGAGCTACTAGATAGCATGGTAAAAAAAAATTCTACCATACTATCTAGTATTTATATTTTATTATATAAAGTTTGTTGTATGCAAGCTACAGGTTAGTTTTATATATATCACTTGACACTATTATCTTCATATATATTGCTAGCTAGATAGAAATTACATATATAATGTCCAAAGTGTTATCTCCCAATTTTATTTCTTTGCGCCATATATTTCTATTTTATTTATGTTAATTCCAATCAATCTGAAATAAACACAAAGACAGCTTTTACTCTTCGGATTCTATTTACTAGATTTTTTTTTAATAGAAATTCGGATATCCCTTCAAAGAAAGATTCAAATCAATGAAGGAAAAAAGGGGGTAGGTTTATAGTTTATAATAGAATAAAAAAAAAAATCAACAAATCCTATTCTTAGCATTCCCACAAAGAAGTAATTGATTGAACTGTTGACAGAATTTACTGGGGTTCCTGGGAACTTCTTCGGATTTCGAAATAAAACTATTTTCAAGTGAAATTAAAAATAAAGTATTTGGAGAACAGAACGATCTAAAAAAATTGATACAGTTTGGTTCCTAAGTAGTCCTTCTAGAGTCCACTTCTTCCCCATACTACGAGTGAAAGGGAAAATGTAAAGACTACCATTAACGCAGCCCAAGCGAGACTTACTATATCCATGTGAGTTTTGTCCTCGACCTCTATGAAGGAATTATTCAATTATGGTTCACTAATAATAGTATAAATTCTCTCACATAGTCAAAAGGGGGTTCTGATCCAACACCATTGATGAAATAATCCAATTAGAACAGTTGTTCTAATTATACGATTTATACTGTAATCGGAAAACATTAAGCATAAGCAAAAAAATAGGCAGAGACATCCTTTGAAGTAGCAGAAGTAACAAAGCAATGGTAATAACATCTCAGAATAATAAGGCCCATTCTTCATTTTGTCGCCTTTCAGTAAGTAAAAAAAAATATATATATTATAGAATAAAGATCGATCATTCTATAATTGAATATCCCTTTTTTATTTCTTTTTTATTTGATATAAATATCCGATTTGACCTATGAAACAATCGAAGACGTATTATGTTGTTCTTGACTCGGGCTTATTGAAAAGTATAAATTAATTTATATACGTTAATTTTGAATTTTAATCTTTATCTTTATATAAAAATAAGTATAAAGTAACTAAACGTAAAATATTTATATCTATATATTTAGATAGTAAAATCTAAATATACATTCATTCAACCGAATTATTCTTGATTGAATGCCAAAGTATTCATAAACTTTCACGCCTATGTATACGAAGTATCTTCGACTCTTTCCGTAACGAAAAGTTGAATTATATTTCAACTCCAATCTAATTCAAGATTCAGCCAGTAGACACTACATTAGTCGTGAAGGTAGTATCATATAAAAAGTTCCCATTTTTGACAACTAAAATGTATCTTTAAAACCATAATTTTAAGGCATTTTATAGAACATAACCACCCAGATACTTAGAATCAAGCAAGTATCCAGAGTCTTTTTCCTCCGTTTGCTTCGTCTGGAAAAAACCCTGGCAAGTTATCAAAAGAGAATAAGGTATTTCGATTCTTTT